TTAATAAAAGTGAATATAGATGCTTATTGTTTATTAGCGAGAGGCAAATCTTATGATAAAGAAGAATCCATATACCGAAATATATATGCGCTTTAAGTAAACATATATGTATGTCTGCTAATAAAGCAGAAAGAGTAATTGAAATTGATCAGATTTGTGGACGTTTATACGAAGAAAGACGTATGAGACTCGAACTTTTGCCTTATCGAGTGGGTTATCCAATTTTAAAATTGGTTTATTCTGCAGCAACAAATGCTATTCACAATGTCGGTTTAAACGAAGCAAGTTTAATCATTAGCAAAGCGGAAGTCGTGAAGGGGTACTACTGTGAAAAAATTAAAACCTCGAGCTCGAGGGCGTAGTTATCCGATAAAAAGACACGTTTTTCATATAACTATTGGATTAAAAGATATATCTGTAAAGGAAGTATAAAAAAGGAAGTATAAAGGAGCCAAATACGCCATATTATACTTCAAAGGCAACATATGGAGAAATAAAAATAAGTAAGTACACGGATATGACGTGTCATGATATATATAGTATTAGGAGATTATGGGACAAAAAATAAATCCACTCGGTTTCAGACTTGGTGCAACCCAAGGTCATCATTCTCTTTGGTTTGCACAACCACAAAATTATTCCGAAGGGCTACAAGAAGATCAAAAAATCCGAGAGTGGATCAAGAATTATGTACAAAAAAATATTCAAATATCCTCTGGTGTTGAGGGAATTGCATGCATAAAGATTCAAAAAAGAATCGATTTGATTCAGGTCATAATCTATATGGGATTCCCAAAATTATTACTAGAAGGTAAAGGTGGGCCTCGAAGAATCGAAGAATTGCAGATAGATGTACAAAAAGAAATTAATTGTGTAAACCGAAAACTCAACATTGCTCTTACAAGAATTACAAACCCTTATGGACACCCTAATATTCTCGCCGAATTTATAGCCGGACAATTAAAGAATAGGGTTTCATTTCGAAAAGCAATGAAAAAGGCTATTGAATTAACTGAACAAGCAGGTACAAAAGGAATTCAAGTACAAATTGCAGGACGTATCGACGGAAAAGAGATTGCGCGTGTCGAATGGATCAGAGAGGGTAGAGTTCCTCTACAAACCATTCGAGCTAAAATTGATTATTGTTCCTATGCAGTTGGAACTATCTATGGGGTATTAGGCATCAAAATTTGGATATTTGTAGACGAGGAAGCCTAAGCCTTTATTTGACTTGTCTTTACGTTCTATCGGAAATAAAAAAGCAAAAAATGACAAACTCTTTCATTCTTTTTCTGTTAAATCAAAAAAAAAATGGGCAATTCTATAAGGTTGAATAAAAATTCAATTCATTTTTTTATATTGATATAATTGCTATGCTTAGTGTGTGACTCGTTGGTTTTTGTAGGGTTAGTAGTCAAAAAAACGGACTGGCCCATAGTATGAACTAATAACTATCGAACTAATAACCAACTCACCGCTTCATATTATCTGGATCTAAAGAACTAGTCACGATATGATATATTGATCATATCATTGTAGCAACTGAATTTTTGTTTGCATAAACAAGCAAAAAAAAGAAAAACCAATCTGATTTTAAGTTGTGAAGCAATAACAAAAAGAATGCAGATAAATGGAAGGGTGAGAGAAAGAGAGAAAAAGAATACTAATGCTATATGATTCCAATATGTAAGGTCTCTGAGCGATCTTATAAAGGATAGCGTAATAAAGCATCAATACTAATTTGATTGATCTATAATTCGATGAATTTGTTCATAGAACAAAAAAAGTCAAGAGCCCTGGGTCCACAAAGACTGAGAAAATTGACTCAATAACACATTTCATTTTCATTAGGAGCTCCGCCGTAGAATTCGGGCCTAACCATTAATCGCGAAGCGATGGGAACGACGGAACCCGTGGATGCAGAAGATTCTATTGAAAACGAATCCTAATAATTCATTGGGTAGGATGGCGAAACGAACCCGGGACCAATCCACTTTTATTCTGAGAGGCCATGTCATAGGATAACCCTACAACTGAAATAGATATGGAAAGAGTAAATATTCGCCCGCGAAAGTTTTTATTTTATTGGATTTCTAAATTTTGATAGATCCAATATAATATGATAATAAAAAAGACAAAACAAAATAAATACTCGTTATAATAAAACGAAATTCTATTATTATTATCTATTATCTCTAACTAATCTATAAAATAATTATCTATAACTATAAATAAATAGAAATTGAATACATGTTTAGTTTTTTTTATATAAACTATCAAAACAAGATATACAAATTTCTAATAGATTAGATATTAGATAAAATCTCAAAGACTCCCACGATTCAGTATATTATTCATTAAATACATGTATACCATGTTATAATTGTTATTTTTCATTCGCGAGGAGCTGGATGAGAAGAAACTCTCATGTCCGGTTCTGTAGTAGAGATGGAATTGAAATTGAAAAAGAACCATCAACTATAACCCCAAAAGAGCCAGATTCCGTAAACAACATAGAGGAAGAATGAAAGGAATATCTTATCGAGGTAATCGTATTTGCTTTGGTAGATATGCTCTTCAGGCACTTGAACCCGCGTGGATCACGTCTAGACAAATAGAAGCAGGGCGGCGAGCAATGACACGAAACGTACGCCGCGGCGGAAAAATATGGGTACGTATATTTCCAGACAAACCTGTTACAGTAAGACCCGCGGAAACGCGTATGGGTTCCGGTAAAGGATCTCCCGAATATTGGGTAGCTATCGTTAAACCGGGTAGAATACTTTATGAAATGGGTGGAGTAGCAGAAAATGTAGCCAGAAAGGCTATTTCAATAGCGGCATCCAAAATGCCTATACGAACGCAATTCATGATTTCGGGATAAGAATGTATAACCAAAGAAAAGAAATCTTTTGAATGAAAAAAAAAAAAAACAAAATTATAGGTTTCTTTTTTTTTTGTTTTGGACAAACAATATTTCTTTTTTTACTTAGCCCCTTCGCAGTGAAAGAGCAAATAAAAAAAAATGATATGATTCAACCTCAAACCCACTTAAATGTAGCGGATAACAGCGGGGCCCGACAATTAATGTGTATTCGAATCATAGGAGCTAGTAATCGACGATATGCTCATATTGGTGACGTTATTGTTGCTGTAATCAAGGAAGCAATACCAAATACACCTCTAGAAAAATCCGAAGTGATCAGAGCTGTAATTGTACGTACTTGTAAAGAACTCAAACGTGACAACGGTATGATACTACGATATGATGACAATGCTGCGGTTGTTATTGATCAAGAAGGAAATCCCAAAGGAACTAGAATTTTTGGTGCGATCGCACGGGAATTGAGACAGTTAAATTTCACTAAAATAGTTTCATTAGCACCTGAAGTATTATAAGTCTAATAAAACGGAGACTCTAATGCTCTTATAGCATTTGAATAAAATATGAATAGAGTAAACTAGATTAATTAGTAAATTTGTCTCACGCATATATCTTTAACAATTCATAAAATAGAAAGAAAAAAGCATGTTGATTATATCAAAGTTCGGGGGTAACAATAATTTTAATTTATCATGGGTAAAGACACTATTGCTGATATAATAACTTCTATACGCAATGCTGACATGAATAGAAAAGGAACAGTTCGAATACCATCTACTAACATCACCGAAAACCTTGTTAAAATACTGTTAAGAGAAGGTTTTATTGAAAATGTGAGGAAACATCAGGAAAACAACAAATATTTTTTGGTTTTAACCCTACGGCATAGAAGGAATAGGAAAGGTCCATGTAAAACTGTTTTAAATTTAAAACGGATCAGTCGACCCGGTCTACGAATCTATTCTAGTTATCAACGAATTCCTAGAATTTTAGGTGGGATGGGGATTGTAATTCTTTCTACCTCTCGGGGTATAATGACGGACCGAGAGGCCCGACTAGAAGGAATCGGCGGAGAAATTTTGTGTTATATATGGTAAGCTTTCTTATATCCAAATTAAGATATGGAACTTTACTATTTGTGAAAAAAAAAGATAAAGAACGGGTTTCTATTCTCACTCTCCTCTTACATTAGTTAATACTTCAAGGAGGTTTTACCGCGAATGAAAAAAGAAAACTGGATTCATGAAAGTTTAATTCCTGAATCACTTCCGAATGGTATGCTTCGGATTCATTTAGATAATGAAGATCGGATTCTAGGTTATGGTTCAGGAAGGATTCAACGTAGTTTTATACGTATACCAACGGAAGATAGAGTAAAAATTGAAAGAAGTCATTATGATTCAACCAAAGGGCATATAGTTTCTAGACTCCGAAACAAGGATTCAAACGATTAGGTGGTTTTTTTTCAACTTCAATATTCCTTTCGGAGGGATACAATTCGAAAGTTTCAAATTTCCAGAAACTAATTTTCTTCAAATAAGTAAATTTGAAATTAAGTTAAGGAATGACAAATATGAAAATAAGGGCCTCCATTCGTAAAATTTGTGAAAAATGTAGACTGATCCGTAGACGGGGACGAATTATAGTAATTTGTTCCAACCCGAGACATAAACAAAGACAAGGATAATCTTTATAAAATAAAAGAGACTCCCTAAGGGACCCAATATACAAATAAAAAAAAGCGGAAAAGATCCGTTTTGGCATGAAATGGATATATCCATATACCTCTGACTTATATTTATGAGACGATAAAATATGGCAAAACCCGCACCCAGAATCGGTTCACGTAGGAATGGGCGTATTGGTTTACGTAAGAGTGCACGTAGAATACCAAAAGGGGTTATTCATGTTCAAGCAAGTTTCAACAATACCATTGTGACTGTTACAGATGTACGAGGCCGGGTAATTTCTTGGTCCTCCGCCGGTACTTGTGGATTCAAGGGTACAAGAAGAGGGACACCCTTTGCGGCACAAACCGCAGCAGGAAATGCTATTCGGACGGTAGTGGATCAAGGTATGCAACGAGCCGAAGTCATGATAAAAGGCCCCGGTCTCG